GATTGTGGCACCATACGAGGTTCTTTTGTGAGTCCTCAAAACGAGATGATGCCGGAACGCATTTTTATCCAAACATTAATTGGTCGTGTATTAGCAGATGATATATATATGGGTTCACGATGCATTGCCACTCGAAATCAAGATATTGGGATTGGACTTATTAACCGATTCATAACCTTTCGAACACAACCAATATCTATTCGAACCCCCTTTACTTGTAGGAGTACATCGTGGATCTGTCGATTATGTTATGGACGCAGTCCGACTCATGGTGACCTGGTCGAATTGGGCGAAGCTGTAGGTATTATTGCAGGTCAATCTATTGGAGAACCCGGCACTCAATTAACATTAAGAACTTTTCATACCGGCGGGGTATTCACAGGGGGTACTGCAGAACATGTACGAGCCCCCTCTAATGGAAAAATTCAATTCAATGAAAATTTGGTTCATCCAACACGTACACGTCATGGGCATCCCGCTTTTCTATGTTCTATAGATTTGTATGTAACTATTGAAAGTGAAGATATTCGTCATAATGTGACTATTCCATCTAAAAGTTTTCTATTAGTTCAAAATGATCAATATGTAGAATCCGAACAGGTAATTGCTGAGATTCGCGCGGGAACATCCACTTTTAATTTTAAAGAGAAAGTTAGAAAACATATTTATTCTGATTCAGAGGGAGAAATGCATTGGAGTACCGATGTGTATCATGCACCTGAATTTACATATGGTAATGTTCATCTCTTACCAAAAACAAGCCATTTATGGATATTATCAGGAGGACCGTGCAGATCCAGCCTAACCTCCTTTTCGCTCCACAAGGATCAAGATCAAACGAGCGCCCATTCTCTTTCTGTCAAGCGAAGATCTATTTCTAATCCCTCATTGACTAATAATCAAGTGAGACATAAATTAGTTAGTTCGGGTTTTTCTGATAAAAAAGAAGATAGGAGTATTGATTATTCAGCAGAATTAAATCGAATCATATGCGTTGGTGATTCTAATCTTATAGATCTTGTCATTCTCCACGAGAATTCGGATTTATTGGCAAAGAGGCGAAGAAATCGATTCACCATTCCACTCCAATGGATTCATCAAGAACGAGAAAAAGAACGGATCTACCCTTCAGGTATTTTGATTGAAATACCTATAAATGCTATTTTCCGTAGAAATAGTATTCTTGCTTATTTCTATGATTCTCGATACAGCAGAAAGAGTTCGGGAATTACTAAATATGGGACTCTAGAAGGGCATTCAATGGTCAAAAAAGAGGATTTGATTGAGTATCGAGGAGTCAAGGAATTTAGGCCAAAATACCAGATGCAAATGAAAGTAGATCGGTTTTTTTTTATTCCTGAGGAAGTGCATCTCTTACCCGGATCTTCTACCATAATGGTACGGAATAACAGTATCATTGGGGTAGATACACAAATCGCTTTAAATACAAGAAGTCGAGTAGGCGGGTTAATCCGAGTGGAAAGAAAAAAAAAAAGAATTGAACTGAAAATCTTTTCTGGAGATATCCATTTTCCCGGAGAGACAGATAAAATATCTCGACACAGCGGCATCTTGATACCTCCAGGAATAGGAAAAAAAAAAGACAAAGCATCCAAAAAATTGAAAAATTGGATCTATGTACAACGGATCACATCGACTAAGAAAAAGTCTTTTGTTTTGGTTCGACCTGTAATCACATATGAAATAACGGACGGTATAAATTTAGAAGGACTTTTTCCCCTTGATCTATTGCAGGAAAGGGATAATTTGCAACTTCAAGTTATCAATTATATTCTTTATGGAAACGGCAAACCAATTCGGGGAATTTCTGACACGAGTATTCAATTAGTTCGGACTTGTTTAGTATTGAATTGGGAGCAAGACAAAAAAATTTCTTCTATCGAAGAGGCCCGCGCTTCCTTTGTTGAAATAAGGACAAATGGTTTGATGCGAGATTTTCTAAGAATTGACTTAGTCAAATCCTCTATTTCGTATACTCGAAAAAGAAATGACCTTTCAGATTCCGGATTGCTCCCCGATAATGGATCAGATCGCACCAATATCAATCCATTTTCTTCCACTTTTTTGTATTCCAAGACACGGATTCAACAATCCCTTAATCAAAATCACGGAACTATTCATACGTTATTGAATAGAAATAAGGACTGCCAATCTTTGATAATTTTGTCATCATCTAACTGTTTTCGAATGGGTCCGTTCACTGTGATAAAAGAATCAATTACAAAAAATTCCCTAATGCCAATTAGGAATTCGGTGGGCCCTTTAGGAATAGCTTTTAAAATGGCGAATTTTTATGCATTTTCCTGTTTGATAACTTATAATCAGATCCCCCTAACTAAATATTTACAATTTGACAATTTTAAACAGACTTTTCAAGTACTTAAATATTATTTAATGGATGAAAATAGGAAAATTTATAACCCCGATCCGGGTAGTAACACCTTTTTGAATCCATTAAATTTGAATTGGTATTTTCTCC